CATAAAAATGATCCTTTTTCTTTATTATTTAAAACTGATGAAGCCAAAAAATAATTAATTATCAAACAATTAATTATAACAAAAAAAATAGATATATAAATTCTAACGAAATAAATAAACAGAGAGTTCTTATTCGAAACGCCCCGTGATCTTCAACCAATTCTGCGCTTCAATATAATTACCAGGAGTGAGCGTGATAGCTTGTTTCCAATACTCGGCGGCTTGATTGAACCAAGCCTCCGAAATTTCAGAATCCCCCTGTCGAATGGCCTGTTCTCCCCGGTCGGAATAGGCGGGTCAATTCCTTTCCTTCGAACCGTACTTGAGAGTTTCCTGTCTCATACGGCTCGGCAATCAATTCTTTTGGTGTCCCCGTTTCTTTAATCGACTATATCGAATTGAATGAGATTTCTCATAAATCTATCCTTATCCTAACCAAAAGAGGTTAATTTCATGAGCATGAGTTTCAAACTTGACTCTTGATTAAATTAATAATAAGCTTTCATTTTATCTTTTCTCCTACCGTCAGAAGAATAACATATAAGCATTTCCACTATCGTTATAATTTTCTGAAAGGTACCTATCTCTGTTTCGTCTAAAAATTTATATAGAATCTTTGCAAAAGCCTTTTCTTCCTAAGAAAGAAAAGGCTTACTGTCTTTGGGATCTGATGCTACACCGCTGCTCAATACCTTAGGGAATCGACTTTATTACATAAGTGGATTCCTAATTTTTATTTCATATCATGACATAAATAAGCAGTCCTTGTTGGATCGGCATCGGCCCAAACCCGCGAATTGGTCTTTACGGTGCTTCCTCTATCAATTAGATCCTTTATCCATAGAATAAAGTATCTAGACATATCTATTTCTTCATATTTCGACTCTATGAAGTTTCTTTCTTTGCTACAGCTGATAAAAATCGTTTTTTGCATGATGCATATGTAGAAAGCCTATTTTTTTCTAGTATTTATTAGTGTATTTGCTCTTTCTTCCCTTTTTTTCTTTCTATAGTAGAGATAGTCGCACGTAATGACAGATCACAGCCATATTATTAAAAGCTTGGGGTAAGAACGGGTTTCGTTCTAGTGCTCGAAAATAATATTCTAAAGCTTTTGTATGTTCTCCGTTACTTGTGTGGATAAGACCTATGTTATAGAGTATATAGCTTCGATCATAGGGATCGATTTCTAGTCGCATAGCTTCATAATAATTCTGTAAAGCTTCCGCATAACTTCCTTCGGATTGAGCTGACATCCGTTACGGTCGTCATTCGATTCAAAGAATTCTCCGTTCCAGAAACGTACATGAGATTTTCATCTCATACGGCTCCTCCCTTATGTGCATAATGAAAATAATACATGGAATCAAAAAAGATTGAAATATTCTCATTATAAACTGAGTGGGGCTAATGTTTTTACAAGAAATCTCTAGCCAACCTTTCTGCAAAAGATCCTTTCTTAACATCACACGTGTTGGTACTGGTACTAGATAAAAATGAAAATGGAAACTCCAACAATTTCTTTGTTCTCAACGCCCCTTAATTTCCAGGAATTAATCACTTCAACAGTCTTCGACGGTTCTAAGGGTATCCAAAGTACGAACGAGATGGATGTTTGTTACCCCAACCATTCTTCTTAGTCCCGATCCCCGATAAGGAAAAGGGGAATTTTTAACAAAGTTTTCGTGTTGTTGATTCCTAGGCGTAGTGCCTCTTCCCCTATGCGGCCTATTGGTATTAGTCTAGTATAGTAGGGTTGGCCTGTAATATAGAACCCATAGGTGTAACCTTTCGCTCAATACTCGAATCGACAATTGAAACATCTGAGGCTGCATTAATCGGGGATACACGACAGAAGGAATTGTTTTATCTATAAACTTCACCTTCAACAAGCGTAGATTTTTTCAATAATCTTTTTCGTTCTTTTCTATCCCGAATCATCTGTCTTTCTCCTAAGACCGAAAGCAGAAAATAAAAAAATAATCAAATCACACCATCTCTGTAATAGGCAAATGCCTCTTTTTCTCCTGAAGTTGTCGGAATTATTCGTAATAAGATATTGGCCACAATTGAAAAGGTCTTATCAATAAAATTTCCATTTATCCGCGATCTAGGCATAGGTAGAAACCCATTCTATAATTCTTTTCATTACCTCTCGTGAGAAAACGATCCCACAAGCAAAGGAATTGTACAATACGAAATAACATAAAAGCAGACTCATAACAAAAGATATGACCTTACACTCCATTTTTTTCTTTTTCTTTTTGACAGGAGTCGATAAAAAAAAGAAATATTTGAATCCGAATATATATCTGTATTGTTTTTAACAGTTTTTCAAAAAAAAATTATATTATCTTTTTCTCCGAGCTCCCTGGCTCGAAGAAAAAATCCTTTCTTTGATGAAAAGGTTTTCGATTTTTATAACTAGAACAGATTCGATTGTCTGTACCCATCTAACAATCGAATATGAGCAACTCGCAATTCGCTCGGATTCTCGGTC